TACAGACTTTGGGCCTGTACTACCTCACCTGCACCCCCCCCAAAAAAAACACACACAAAAAAGAATCAAATGTAAAATAAAATGAGAGCCCGAAGTCTTGAAAAAAAAAAGCATTCCAAATCCCGATTTTTAGTACTGAAAATCGGTCCGAAATGACTGGAACTGGAAATCGTTGAGTAAAGTAAAGAAAGACCAGGATTCGGTTTCGTGTCAAGATTGATTTGGAAGCTACCCTACAACGCAACGTAACACAATGTGGCAGCAACCCTACACAATGGAGCGTAGCACAAAGAGAGAGTCAGCCGAGGATCTACAACAGAAACTTTTAATAGAAACTTTTAATGAAATCTCGCATTATCGAACGATTCGACAGACCAAATCCACAATGGAAATAGACAGGGGTCCAAACACTCATCGATTTAGGACCAGTTCATTATCTCTGAAACAATGAGTTGGGTTTCTTCTTCCGCACAAAGGGGGGCGGTGTGTCGGGGAATTCCTAATTCCTAACTAGTCCAAGTTTAAATAGACCCCCATCTTGTAGAGAAGAGAGCAAGCTTCGGTAGAATTGGAATGATGGGCAATTGGGTATTGTACAGAAAGACCGATCCTCGATCCGTGTGACTTACTATCCGATTGGATTTGGCTTGGGTTGGAGTTTTCGCCGGGCTCGTGCCATCGTTTTTACTTCAAAAAGAAACTTTAGGTATACCAAAGAAAAAGAATCTCACTAACTCTTTGCTCGTGGATAGGAAAACAGGAAAAATGCGTATGTAATTCAAGAAGAAAGAAGAATGGGTTCGTTTATCCGAGATTGGAAAAAAAATGATTGGGTCCATTGAAATGTGAAATGAATTGTTGTTTTCAGTTTCATGCTCCGAACGATCCCCGTGAGCGAGCGTGTGGGCATTATTTTCTTTCGATGGACCAACCGACCGGCCGGCTCCAAACAACAAACAAGAATGGGGAAATGAAAACTAGACTCTTTTTTTTGTTAATTTGAAATTCATTTTCTTTTCATTAATTCATTAACAATTAGGGCTATACGGATTCGAACCGTAGACCTTCTCGGTAAAACAGATCAAACTTCTTATTATCGAAATGATTCGAACTGTTTCAAAGACCCAACGCGCATTTTTTTTGCATTGGGCTCTTTCATCAACTGATATGAATATCGGATAGTTTGCCATACTTTTTCTTTTTCTTGACAGAAAGATAACGAGATGGCTCCACGTGCTCTGATTCATTATTTGGATGATGATCCAGGAGCAATACCAAAGTGTTTCAAAGAAGAGTTACCTTGACATAGGTCTGCCTCCGGCCTAGCTCAACCTAAGTGAAATGAAGTCTCTATCGCTCTGCTCAAAGAGTCAAATATGAAACTTTATACACCTTAAAGTTCATAGGACGAAAAGATATGAGTTTGAGGTCCTTATACTCATTATGCCTAGCATTGAATGGACTGGGTATTTACCTTATCAATTATGAAATCAATGATGGGTTCTATTTGTAGCCTAAATTGGCACCCAAATCGAACCGAACCAAAAGTCAGGCTATTGTTCTCTTGTTTCCTCGAATACATGGAGTAAGACATCGATTTCTCAATAAGATCAATTCTGTTGATTGCATGATGGACTCCCCTGAAAAAACATTGGCGCGCGTGTAAACGAGGTGCTCTACCTAACTGAGCTATAGCCCTTGTGCTTGTGCTACCTATTTTAGCATGTAAATAATTTCTTGTCAAGATGAATATCCCACATGATATCTTCTGATCTGTTTCCTGCCATGCCAAGGATTGGTATTGCTTAGAAATAAGATTCCGTCTATAATCAATCCATCGATATGATGGGTCCCTTTTGTTTCTCTTTGTGATGATAAATGACCTACTTAACCCAGTGGTTAGAGTATTGCTTTCATACGGCGGGAGTCATTGGTTCAAATCCAATAGTAGGTAGAACTTATTAGATACCGGAGGCACTGGTATCTAATAAGTTTTTCTACCCACCATCTTTTTTATTTATTTCCCCCCCCCCCCACGCCTCGTATTCTAGTTCTTTTTTGGTTGCACCAGACTACCATTACATTTTGGGGGATTCAATCGGCAGAATCCAAATACGTCGGATAAACAGAACTTCTTTTGATTATTTGGGCGCACCAATGAGTTACGAAATAACATTGAGAGTCTCGACTCGTGTCCGAGCTCGTCTGACAGCTAAATTTGCCTCAATTGTTTGTCTCTTGCCTTCAGCTCTACTCAAGTTAGCTTCAGTTATTTCAAGAGTTTGCTGAGCTTCTTGCGGATCGATGTCACTATCCTTCTCCGCATCATTTACTAAAATGGTGATCTCATTATTGCCTATTCTAGCGAAACCACCCATCAGAGCTATTTTTACCCATTGGTCATTAAGACGTATTCTCAAAATACCTATATCTACAGCCGTGGCAATAGGGGCGTGATTTGGTAATACGCCAATTTGGCCACTATTAGTAGATAAAATAA